GTCCCCGTAGCTTATAAACCAAAGCATGGCCTTGAAGATGCCAAGAAGGTTGCCCACCACACCCCGGAGACAAAAGACTTAGTCCTAACCTTACAGTTCGTTCTTGCTAGATATATACATGCAAGCATCCGCACTCCAGTGCAAATGCCCAAAACCCTCACCCGAGACAAAAGGAGCAGGTATCAGGCCCACCCTTCGTAGCCCAAGACACCTTGCTATAGCCACACCCCCACGGGTACTCAGCAGTAATAGACCTTAAGCAATAAGTGCAAACTTGACTTAGCCATAGCAACCATAGGGCTGGTTAACCTTGTGCCAGCCACCGCGGCCATACAAGAAGCCCAAACTAACTGACACACGGCGTAAAGAGTGGTACAACACTATCCATCCAACTAGGACCAAAATGTAGTCGAGCTGTCATAAGCCCAGACCACACACAAGCCCCCCCTCAAAACGATCCTAGCAACCTGGACTGACCAACCCCACGAAAGCCAGGGCACAAACTGGGATTAGATACCCCACTATGCCTGGCCCTAAATCCAGATGCCACACCCCACTAAGCATCCGCCCGAGAACTACGAGCACAAACGCTTAAAACTCTAAGGACTTGGCGGTGCCCCACACCTACCTAGAGGAGCCTGTCCTATAATCGATACCCCACGATACACCCGACCGCTCCTTGCCACAGCAGCCTACATACCGCCGTCGCCAGCTCACCTCCCTGAGAGAACAACAATGAGCACAACAGCCAACAACCACTAACAAGACAGGTCAAGGTATAGCCAATGGAGCGGAAGAGATGGGCTACATTTCCTAACTCAGGAAACCACGAAAGGGATCATGAAAACCAACCCCCGAAGGAGGATTTAGCAGTAAAGTGGGACAACTAAGCCCCCTTTAAACCAGCCCTGGGGCACGTACATACCGCCCGTCACCCTCCTCACAAGCTACCCGCCCCACACATACCTAATGCAACAACCAGCTAACAGACGAGGTAAGTCGTAACAAGGTAAGTGTACCGGAAGGTGCACTTAGCATACACCAAGACGTAGCTATAACCCAAAGCATTCAGCTTACACCTGAAAGATATCTACCCCACCAGATCGTCTTGAGCCCCCCTCTAGCCCACTCCCACAACACTTACCCCCCAATAAAAACCAAATGCCACCGCACAAACCAAAACATTCTCCACACGACCCAGTATAGGCGATAGAAAAGTCAATCCGGCGCTATAGAGACACGTACCGTAAGGGAAAGATGAAATAACAATGAAAACCCAAAGCAATAAACAGCAAAGCTAAACCCTTGTACCTTTTGCATCATGATCTAGCAAGAACCTCCAAGCAAAGCGAACTAAAGTTTGCCATCCCGAAACCCAAGCGAGCTACTTACAAGCAGCTACCCCCCCTGAGCGAACCCGTCTCTGTTGCAAAAGAGTGGGACGACTTGTTAGTAGAGGTGAAAAGCCAACCGAGCTGGGCGATAGCTGGTTGCCCGTATAAACGAATCTCAGTTCCCCCTTGACTGCCTCACGGATACTATCACCCAACCTCCAACGTAATGCAAGCCAAGAGTTATTTAAAGGGGGTACAGCCCCTTTAAACAAGGATACAACCCCCACCAGCGGATAACCACCCCCTTTCCCCCCTGTCGGCCTTCAAGCAGCCACCAACAAAGAGTGCGTCAAAGCTCCCCACCCAACAAAAATATAAAAACACAATAGATTCCCTCCCCACCAACGGGCTAACCTGCATCAGCAGGAGAACCAATGCCAGAATAAGTAACCAGGACCAAATCCTCTCAAGCGCAAACTTACATCCAACCATCATTAACAGACCCCAGAATCCCCAAACCCAACAAGACATAACATTCACCCAAACCTGCTAGTCCAACCCAGGAGCGCCCATAGAAAGATTAAAATCTGTAGAAGGAACTAGGCAAACCAAGGACCCGACTGTTTACCAAAAACATAGCCTTCAGCCCACCAAGTATTGAAGGTGATGCCTGCCCAGTGACACGTTTCAACGGCCGCGGTATCCTAACCGTGCAAAGGTAGCGCAATCAATTGTCTCATAAATCGAGACCTGTATGAATGGCTAAACGAGGCCCTAACTGTCTCCTACAGACAATCAGTGAAATTGATCCCCCTGTGCAAAAGCAAGGATACACACATAAGACGAGAAGACCCTGTGGAACTTAAAAATCAGAGGCCATACCACAATAATACCAAACCCCTGCTAGGAACACCCCCCCCCACCACAAACCCTGGCCCACATTTTTTGGTTGGGGCGACCTTGGAGAAAAACAAATCCTCCAAAAACAAGACCACACCTCCTGACCAAGAGAGACATCTCAACGTACTAATAGCAACCAGACCCAGTACATCTGACCAATGAACCAAGCTACCCCAGGGATAACAGCGCAATCTCCTCCAAGAGCCCATATCGACAAGGAGGTTTACGACCTCGATGTTGGATCAGGACATCCTAATGGTGCAGCCGCTATTAAGGGTTCGTTTGTTCAACGATTAACAGTCCTACGTGATCTGAGTTCAGACCGGAGCAATCCAGGTCGGTTTCTATCTATGCCATAATCTTCCCCAGTACGAAAGGACCGGTAAGATGGGGCCCATACTTACACAAGCACGCCCCCCCTTCAAGCAGAGCATACAACTAAACTGCCAAGAGGACCACCACCCTCCCCCAAAAGAAGGGTCGCTAGCGTGGCAGAGCCTGGCAAAATGCAAAAGGCTTAAGTCCTTTACTCAGAGGTTCAAATCCTCTCCCTAGCCCCCTGCTCCTCCAATATACCTGTGACTTCCACCCCAATCTACCTCACTATGACCCTATCCTACGCCGTACCCATCCTTGTCGCAGTAGCCTTCCTGACCCTGGTAGAACGAAAAATCTTAAGCTACATACAAGCCCGAAAAGGGCCAAATATCGTAGGTCCTTTCGGGCTCCTCCAGCCTGTGGCAGATGGGGTAAAACTGTTTATCAAGGAACCTATTCGCCCATCTACCTCCTCCCCCCTCCTCTTTACCACAACCCCCATCCTAGCACTACTCTTAGCACTTACAATCTGAATCCCCCTCCCCATCCCCATCTCATCCGCCGACCTCAACCTTGGTATCCTCTTCCTTCTAGCCACATCCAGCCTTGCCGTATACTCCATCCTTTGATCCGGATGGGCTTCAAACTCAAAATACGCCCTAATCGGGGCCCTACGAGCTGTGGCACAAACCATTTCATATGAGGTCACCTTAGCCATCATCCTCCTATCAGTAATCACCCTAAGCGGCAACTACACTCTCAGCACCCTTGCCACAACCCAAGAACCCCTATACCTTATTCTTTCTTCCTGACCCCTTGCAATGATGTGATATATCTCAACTCTTGCCGAAACAAACCGTGCCCCATTTGACCTGACAGAAGGAGAATCAGAGCTGGTATCTGGGTTTAACGTAGAGTACGCAGCGGGCCCGTTCGCCTTATTCTTCCTAGCAGAATATGCTAATATCATGCTCATGAACACACTAACCACCATTCTATTCTTAAACCCAAGTACACTCAACCCCCCCCAAGAATTATTTCCCCCAATTCTAGCTGCAAAAGTTCTTCTACTTTCCTCGGGATTTCTGTGAGTACGCGCCTCCTACCCCCGATTCCGCTATGACCAACTCATACACCTCCTTTGAAAAAACTTCCTTCCCCTAACACTAGCCCTATGTCTCTGACACGTCAGCATGCCAATCTCCTATGCAGGCCTGCCCCCTTGCTTAAGAAGACAAAACAAGCCCAGGAAATGTGCCTGAATGTTAAAGGGTCACTATGATAAAGTGAACATAGAGGTTCACCACCCCTCTCATTTCCTAAACTTAGAAAAGCAGGACTCGAACCTGCACAAGAGAGATCAAAACCCTCCATACTTCCCTTATATTATTTCCTAGCAGGGTCAGCTAATAAAGCTATCGGGCCCATACCCCGAAAATGATGGCTCAACCCCTTCCCCCGCTAATGAACCCCCGCGCAAATATAATCCTCTCCCTAAGCCTCCTACTAGGAACAACCATTGCAACATCAAGCAATCACTGAGTGATAATCTGAACTGGTCTAGAAATTAACACCCTAGCTATCATTCCCATAATCTCAAAATCTCACCACCCCCGAGCCATTGAAGCTGCCATCAAATACTTCCTAGTCCAAGCAACTGCCTCCACTCTCATCCTATTTTCAAGTACAATCAACGCATGAACCACAGGACAATGAGATATCATACAACTAACCAACCAAACAGCCTGCATACTACTAACAGCAGCCATCGCAATAAAACTAGGCCTAGTACCATTCCACTTCTGATTCCCAGAAGTCCTCCAGGGCTCATCCCTAATCACCGCCCTACTTTTGTCAACAATAATAAAACTCCCCCCAATCACCATCCTTTTCCTATCATCAAGCTCCCTCAACCCACCACTACTCACCACAATAGCCATCTCTTCTATCGCCCTGGGCGGCTGAATGGGCCTCAACCAGACACAAGTTCGAAAAATCCTGGCCTTCTCCTCCATCTCCCACTTAGGATGAATATCCGCAATCATCATTTACAACCCCAAACTCACCCTACTTACCTTCTACCTATACTCAATCATAACAGCAGCAATCTTCCTAACCATTAACTCAACCAAAACTGTAAAACTTTCAACAACAATAATCTCCTGAACAAAAACCCCCGCACTAAACGCAACTATAATACTCACCCTCCTCTCCCTAGCAGGTCTCCCCCCACTAACAGGCTTCCTTCCCAAATGACTCATCATCCAAGAACTTACCAAACAAGAAATAGCAACAACAGCCACAATCATCGCCACACTCTCACTACTCAGCCTATTCTTCTACCTCCGACTAGCATACCACTCAACAATTACAATACCCCCAAACTCCGCCAACCATATAAAACACTGGCACACCTATAAACAACCAACCATCCTAGCTGCTATCCTCATCACCCTCTCCACCCTCCTTCTCCCCCTCTCTCCCACAACCCTAGCTATCATCTAAAAAGAAACTTAGGATAACACCCCAAACCGAAGGCCTTCAAAGCCTTAAACAAGAGTTGAATTCTCTTAGTTTCTGCTAAGATCCGCGGGTCACTACCCCGCATCTCCTGAATGCAACCCAGATACTTTAATTAAGCTAGGACCTTAGCCTAGGCGGGTGGGCTTCGATCCCACAAAACTCTAATTAACAGCTAGATGCCCAAACCAACGAGCTTCCACCTATCCCAAGCTCTGGTGCATCATCAACGCACATCTCTGAGCTTGCAACTCAACATGAATTTCACCACAGAGCTGATAAGAAGAGGAGTCAAACCTCTGTAAAAAGGACTACAGCCTAACGCCTAACACTCGGCCATCTTACCAGTGACCTCCATTAACCGATGACTATTCTCAACAAACCACAAAGACATTGGCACCCTTTACCTTATCTTCGGAGCATGAGCGGGCATAATTGGCACCGCCCTAAGCCTACTAATCCGCGCAGAGCTTGGTCAACCGGGCACTCTCCTTGGAGACGACCAAATCTATAACGTTATCGTCACCGCCCATGCTTTTGTAATAATCTTCTTCATGGTCATACCCATCATAATTGGCGGATTCGGAAACTGACTGGTACCCCTCATAATCGGCGCACCGGACATAGCCTTCCCACGAATAAACAACATAAGCTTCTGACTCCTCCCCCCATCTTTTCTCCTCCTATTAGCATCCTCAACAGTCGAAGCAGGTGCAGGCACAGGATGAACTGTCTACCCACCACTTGCCGGCAACTTAGCCCACGCCGGAGCCTCAGTAGACCTAGCCATCTTCTCCCTACACCTAGCAGGAGTGTCCTCCATCCTTGGGGCAATCAACTTCATCACAACCGCCATCAACATAAAACCCCCAGCCATCTCACAATACCAAACCCCCCTATTCGTCTGATCCGTCCTAATCACAGCTGTCCTACTACTACTCTCTCTTCCCGTCCTCGCCGCCGGCATCACCATGCTCCTAACAGACCGCAACCTTAACACAACCTTCTTCGACCCTGCTGGAGGCGGTGACCCAATCCTCTACCAACATCTATTCTGATTCTTTGGCCACCCAGAAGTCTACATCCTAATCCTCCCAGGATTCGGAATAATCTCCCACGTAGTAGCATACTATGCTGGCAAAAAGGAGCCATTCGGCTACATAGGCATAGTATGAGCCATACTATCCATTGGATTCCTGGGCTTCATTGTATGAGCACATCACATATTCACAGTAGGCATAGACGTAGACACCCGAGCATACTTCACATCAGCTACCATAATCATCGCCATCCCAACAGGCATCAAAGTCTTCAGCTGATTAGCCACCCTACACGGCGGCACAGTCAAATGAGACCCGCCCATACTATGGGCCCTAGGCTTCATCTTCCTATTCACTATTGGAGGCCTAACGGGAATCGTCCTAGCAAACTCCTCACTAGACATCGCCCTGCACGACACATACTACGTCGTCGCCCACTTCCACTATGTCCTCTCAATAGGAGCCGTCTTTGCCATCCTAGCCGGTTTCACTCACTGATTCCCCCTATTCACAGGATTCACCCTACACCCAACATGAGCTAAAGCTCACTTCGGTGTAATATTCGTAGGGGTCAATCTAACCTTCTTCCCTCAACACTTCCTCGGCCTAGCAGGAATACCCCGACGATACTCAGACTACCCAGACGCCTACACCCTCTGAAACACACTATCCTCCATCGGCTCCCTAATCTCCATAGTAGCAGTAATCATACTAATCTTCATCATCTGAGAAGCACTCACGTCAAAACGAAAAGTCCTCCAACCAGAACTCACCACTACCAACATCGAATGAATCCACGGCTGCCCACCCCCCTACCACACCTTCGAAGAACCAGCCTTCGTCCAAACCCAAGAAAGGAAGGAGTCGAACCCTCTTATGTTAGTTTCAAGCCAACCGCATAGAACCACCTATGCTACTTTCTCATGAGACGTTAGTAAATCGATTACGTGGCCTTGTCAAGACCAAGTAGCAGGTGAAAGCCCTGTACGCCTCAAAATGGCCAACCACTCCCAACTAGGATTCCAAGACGCCTCCTCCCCCATCATAGAAGAACTAGTAGAATTCCACGACCACGCCCTAATAGTCGCCCTAGCAATCTGTAGCTTAGTCCTCTACCTACTAACACTCATACTCATAGAAAAACTATCCTCCAACACCGTTGATGCACAAGAAATTGAACTCATCTGAACAATTCTCCCAGCAATCGTCCTTATCCTCCTCGCCCTCCCATCCCTGCAAATCCTTTACATAATAGATGAAGTCGAAGAACCCGACCTCACCTTAAAAGCCATCGGCCATCAATGATACTGAACCTACGAGTACACAGACTTTAAAGACCTCACATTCGACTCCTACATAACCCCCCCCACAGACCTCCCACTCGGTCACTTCCGCCTACTGGAAGTAGACAACCGAGTTATCATCCCCATAGAATCCCCAATCCGCATTATTGTCACTGCCGACGACGTACTCCACTCTTGGGCCATTCCCACCCTAGGAGTAAAAACCGACGCAATCCCCGGACGACTAAACCAAACATCATTCATCACCACTCGCCCTGGAATTTTCTACGGCCAATGCTCCGAAATTTGCGGCGCCAACCATAGCTTCATACCTATCGTAGTAGAATCTACCCCCCTCTCTCACTTCGAAAGCTGATCCTCACTGCTATCATCCTAACCATTGAGAAGCTATGTACCAGCACTAGCCTTTTAAGCTAGAGAAAGAGGACGCACAACACCCTCCTCAATGACATGCCTCAACTCAACCCCAACCCCTGACTCTTCATCATACTAACATCCTGACTCACCTTCACACTCATCATACAACCAAAGCTCCTTACCTTTACCCTCCCCAATACCTCCCCAAATAAAACTACCCAAACCACTAAAACAACCCCATGACCCTGACCATGAACTTAAGCTTCTTCGATCAATTCGCAAGCCCATGCCTACTAGGAATCCCCCTGATCCTTCTATCCCTACTATTCCCCACACTCCTTCTCCCCGCCCTAGACAAACGATGACTTCCCAACCGTCTCTCCGCCCTCCAACTCTGACTCCTCAACCAAATCACCAAACAACTAATAATACCCCTAGACAAAAAAGGCCACAAATGAGCTATAATCCTAACCTCCCTAATAATCCTCCTACTAACCACTAACCTCCTAGGCCTCCTCCCTTACACATTCACCCCAACCACCCAACTATCCATAAACATAGCCCTAGCCTTCCCCCTCTGACTTGCCACCCTCCTCACCGGCTTACGAACCCAACCCTCCGCCACACTAGGCCACCTATTACCAGAGGGCACACCCACACCCCTCATCCCAGCACTCATTCTAATCGAAACCACCAGCCTACTCATCCGCCCCCTAGCCCTAGGCGTCCGCCTCACAGCCAACCTCACAGCAGGGCACCTACTCATCCAACTCATCTCCACCGCCACCCTCGCCCTCCTCCCCCTCATACCAACAGTATCCATCCTAACCTCATCCATCCTTTTACTACTCACCATCCTAGAACTAGCAGTAGCTATAATCCAAGCCTACGTCTTCGTCCTACTACTTAGCCTCTACTTACAAGAAAACATCTAATGGCCCACCAAGCACACTCCTACCACATAGTAGACCCAAGCCCATGACCCATCCTCGGAGCCGCCACCGCCCTCCTCACAACCTCCGGATTAATCATATGATTCCACCATAACACCCCCCACCTCTTAGCCATAGGTCTAACAACCATAATTCTCGTCATAATACAATGATGACGAGACATCGTACGAGAAGGAACATTCCAAGGACACCATACCCCTACAGTCCAAAAAGGCCTACGATACGGAATAATTCTCTTCATCACATCCGAAGCCTTCTTCTTCCTGGGCTTTTTCTGAGCATTCTTCCACTCCAGCCTAGTCCCCACACCAGAACTAGGGGGACAATGACCACCCACAGGAATCAACCCCCTCAACCCCATAGAAGTCCCCCTGCTAAACACAGCTATCCTCCTCGCCTCTGGCGTTACTGTAACATGAGCCCACCACAACATCACTGAAAACAACCGCAAACACGCAATCCATGCACTATCACTAACCATCCTCCTCGGCTTCTACTTTACCGCCCTCCAAACAATAGAATACCACGATGCCCCCTTCTCAATCGCAGATGGAGTATACGGCTCAACCTTCTTCGTAGCTACAGGATTCCACGGACTCCACGTCATCATCGGATCCTCTTTCCTCTCAATCTGCCTACTCCGCCTAATCAAATTCCATTTCACACCCAACCACCACTTCGGATTCGAAGCAGCCGCCTGATATTGACACTTCGTAGATGTCATCTGACTCTTCCTCTACATCACCATCTATTGATGAGGATCCTGCTCTTCTAGTATACTTATTACAATTGACTTCCAATCTATAAAATCTGGTCCAACCCCAGAGAAGAGCAATAAACATAATTACCTTCATACTCCTCATGTCCATCTCCCTAGCCTCCATCCTAACCACACTAAATTTTTGACTAGCCCAAACAACCCCCGACTCAGAAAAACTCTCCCCTTACGAATGTGGCTTCGATCCCCTAGGGTCCGCTCGACTACCCTTCTCAATCCGATTCTTCCTCAGTAGCCATCCTATTCCTCCTATTCGACCTAGAAATCGCCCTCCTACTCCCACTTCCTTGAGCCACCCAACTCCAATCCCCCACCACCACCCTAACCTGAACTACCACCATCATCGCCCTCCTCACCCTCGGCCTAATCTACGAATGAACACAAGGTGGCCTAGAATGAGCAGAATAGACCAGAAAGTTCGTCTAACTAAGACAGTTGATTTCGGCTCAACAAACCATAGTAGTCCCACCCTATGACTTTCTTTATGCCACTCCTACACCTAAGCTTTTACTCAGCATTCACCCTAAGCGCCCTAGGCCTCACCTTCCACCGCACCCACCTAATCTCAGCCCTACTCTGCCTAGAAAGCATAATACTATCCATATACATCATCCTTTCACTATGACCAGTAGAAAACCAAGCAACCACCCCCACACTAACACCCATCCTAATACTAACATTCTCAGCATGCGAGGCAGGCACAGGCCTAGCCATACTAGTCACCTCCACACGCACTCACGGCTCTGACCACCTACACAACCTCAACCTTCTACAATGCTAAAAATCATCATCCCAACTCTAATACTCCCCCCAATAGCCCTACTATCCCCCACAAAACACCTATGAACTAATACCACCCTACACAGTTTCCTAGTTGCCCTCATCAGCCTAACATGAATAGCACCCACATACTACCCACACAAACACCTCACCCAATGAACAGGCACCGATCCAATCTCCTCCCCCCTACTAGTCCTATCCTGCTGACTCCTCCCACTCATAATCATGGCCAGCCAAAACCACCTTCAACCCGAACCCACCACACGCAAACGAATATTCATCCTAACCCTTACCACAGTCCAACCCTTTCTAATCACCGCCTTCTCGACTACAGAACTAACCCTATTCTACATCGCCTTCGAAGCAACTTTAATCCCCACCCTAATCCTCATCACACGATGAGGCAACCAACCAGAACGCCTCAGTGCTGGTATCTACATACTACTCTACACCCTCATCAGCTCCCTACCACTACTAATCACCATCCTCTGCCTACACACACAAACTGGCACCCTACACTTCATACTACTCAAACTAAACCACCCTCTCCTACCAACCCCCTCCTGAACCAACCTCCTATACAACCTAGCCCTCCTAACAGCCTTCATAGTAAAAGCTCCCCTATATGGCCTCCACCTCTGACTACCCAAAGCCCACGTAGAAGCCCCAATCGCAGGATCTATACTTCTAGCAGCCCTCCTCCTAAAGCTCGGCGGATATGGAATCATACGCATCACCATCCTAATAGACCCCATACCCACCTTCCTACACTACCCCTTTCTTGCCCTCGCACTATGGGGTGCCCTCATGACTAGCTCAATCTGCTTACGCCAAACCGACCTAAAATCCCTCATCGCCTACTCCTCAGTAAGCCACATAGGCCTAGTCATCGCTGCAAGCATAATCCAAACACATTGATCATTCTCAGGAGCCATAATCCTAATAATTTCCCACGGCCTCACCTCATCCATACTGTTCTGTCTAGCAAACACCAACTACGAACGCACACACAGCCGCATCCTACTCCTCACCCGCGGCCTACAACCCTTGTTACCCCTCATAGCCTCATGATGACTGCTAGCCAACCTAACCAACATGGCCATCCCACCCACTACTAACCTAATAGCAGAACTAACCATCATAATCACCCTATTCAATTGATCCCCCCTCACAATTATCCTGACAGGAACCGCAATCCTACTCACCGCCTCATACACCCTCTTCATGTTCCTAACAACCCAACGAGGCCCCCTACCACCCCACATCACATCGCCCCAAAACTCAAACACACGAGAGCACCTTCTAATAACCCTACACACTATCCCCATGCTCCTCCTAATCTTAAAACCCGAACTAATCTCAGGAATCCCCTTATGCAGGCATAGTTTAACCCAAACATTAGGCCGTGATCCTAAAAATAGAAGTTAGACCCTTCTTGCCTACCGAGGGGAGGTCTTACCAACAGGAACTGCTAACTCTTGCATCTGAGCCTAAACCCTCAGTCCCCTTGCTTTTAAAGGATAACAGTAATCCACTGGTCTTAGGAACCACCCATCTTGGTGCAACTCCAAGTAAAAGTAGTGGAACCATCACTCCCCCTAAACACCCTCACCCTACTTACCCTAACAAGCATCATCATACCAACCCTCCTCCCCCTACTACTAAAAATCCCACAAACCTCACCCAACCTAATCACGCGCGCCATTAAAACCGCCTTCCTAATCAGCCTAACCCCCATAATAATACTCACCCACTCAAACACAGAAAGCATCACCACCCTCTGAGAATGAAGCTTCACCCCAACCTTCAAAATCCCCCTAGACCTAAAAATAGACCTATACTCTCTTACATTCCTCCCCATTGCCCTCTTCGTAACATGATCCATTCTACAATTCACAACATGATACATAGCATCAGAACCACTCATCACAAAATTCTTCCACCACCTACTAATCTTCTTAGCCGCCATACTAACCCTAACCACCGCCAACAACCTATTCCTCCTATTCATCGGATGAGAAGGAGTGGGACTCATATCATTCCTCCTAATCGGCTGATGACATGGACGAGCAGAAGCCAACACAGCAGCCCTCCAAGCTGTACTCTATAACCGAATCGGAGATATTGGTTTAATCCTAAGCATAGCCTGACTAGCCCTATCTTCAAATACCTGAGCCATCCAACAAACCCTCCCCCCATCCCAAACCCCAATCATCCCCCTCCTGGGCTTCATCCTAGCTGCCGCAGGAAAATCAGCCCAATTCGGCCTCCATCCCTGACTCCCCGCAGCCATAGAAGGCCCAACCCCCGTCTCCGCCCTACTACACTCCAGCACAATGGTAGTAGCAGGAATCTTCCTACTCATCCGCATCCACCCCCTCCTAGCCAACAACCAAAATGCCCTAAGCCTATGCTTATGCCTAGGTGCCCTTTCCACCCTATTCGCAGCTACATGCGCCCTCACACAAAACGACATCAAAAAAATCATTGCCTTCTCCACATCCAGTCAACTCGGACTTATAATAGTCACCATTGGACTAAACCTCCCCCAACTCACCTTTCTCCACATCTCCACACATGCCTTCTTCAAAGCCATACTATTCCTATGCTCAGGCACCATCATCCACAGCCTCAACGGAGAACAAGACATCCGAAAAATAGGCGGACTGCAAAACACACTCCCAACAACCACCTCTTGCCTCACTATTGGCAACCTAGCCCTGACAGGCACCCCCTTCTTAGCAGGGTTCTACTCAAAAGACCTCATCATCGAAAACCTTAACACCTCCTACATCAATACCTGAGCCCTCCTCCTAACACTCCTAGCCACCACCTTCACCGCAACCTACAGCTTCCGCACAATCCTGCTAGTACAAATAGGATTTAACCGCTCATCCACCACCCCCCCAATCAACGAAAACAACCCCGCAATCACAAACCCTCTTACCCGTCTAGCCCTAGGCAGCATCACCGCAGGACTAATCATTACATCACTCACCACACCTACAAAAACATACCCCATAACAATACCCAGCCTAACAAAAACTGCCGCCATCATCGCCACCACCCTAGGCATCATCCTAGCACTAGAACTCTCAAACATAACACACGCCATAACAACCCCCAAACAGACCCATCCCCAAAACTTCTCTACTCTACTTGGATACTTCAACCAACTCACCCACCGCCCTAGCCCCCATAAACTTCTTCACAACGGACAAACTATCGCCACCCAACTAATTGACCTATCCTGATACAAAAAACTCGGCCCAGAAGGTCTCGCCGACCTACAACTCACCATATCCAAAACCTCCACCACAATTCACCCCGGACTAATCAAATCATACCTAGGATCCTTCGCCCTATCTACCCTCCTTATCCTCCTCCTCACTCTCAGACCCCACACAATGGCCCCCAACCTCCGAAAACACCACCCCCTACTAAAAATAGCCAACAACTCCCTAATTGACCTACCAACCCCCCCCAACATCTCCGCTTGATGAAACTTTGGCTCCCTCCTAGGCATCTGCCTAACAACCCAAATCCTCACCGGCCTATTACTGGCCATACACTACACTGCAGACACGTCCCTGGCCTTCTCCTCAGTCGCCCACACATGTCGAGACGTACAGTATGGCTGACTCATTCGCAACCTACATGCAAACGGAGCCTCATTTTTCTTCATCTGCATCTACCTACACATCGGACGAGGCCTGTACTACGGCTCCTTCCTCTACAAAGAAACATGAAACACAGGCATCATCCTACTCCTCACCCTCATAGCCACAGCCTTCGTGGGCTATGTCCTACCATGAGGACAAATATCCTTCTGAGGAGCTACAGTCATCACCAACCTCTTTTCAGCCTTCCCATACATCGGCCAAACCCTCGTAGAATGAGCCTGAGGGGGCTTCTCAGTCGACAACCCCACACTCACCCGATTCTTCGCCCTACATTTCCTCCTCCCCTTTATCATCGCAGGCCTCACTCTAATTCACCTCACATTCCTACACGAATCCGGCTCAAACAACCCCCTAGGCCTCACATCCAATTGCGACAAAATCCCATTCCACCCATACTTTTCATTCAAAGACACCCTAGGATTCTCACTCCTCTTTCTCTCACTATCATCCCTAGCCCTATTCTCACCCAATCTCTTAGGAGACCCAGAAAATTTCACCCCAGCAAACCCCCTAGTAACCCCCCCACATATCAAACCAGAATGGTACTTCCTATTCGCATATGCCATCCTCCGCTCCATCCCTAACAAATTAGGCGGCGTCCTGGCCCTCGCCGCCTCTGTACTAGTACTTTTCCTCACCCCCCTCCTCCACAAAGCCAAACAACGTACAATAACCTTCCGCCCACTCTCCCAGCTCCTATTCTGAGCCCTAGTCTCCAACCTCCTAATCCTCACATGAATTGGCAGCCAACCAGTAGAACACCCATTCATCATCATCGGCCAACTAGCCTCCATCACCTACTTCACCACCCTCCTAGTCCTCTTCCCCTCTATCAGCACCCTAGAGAACAAACTCCTCAACTACTAAAAATACTCTAATAGTTTACTAAAAACATTGGTCTTGTAAACCAAAGAATGAAGACTTACCCCTTCTTAGAGTTCCTGCTCAGAGAAAGGGGCCTCAAACCCCCGACTCCAACTCCCAAAGCTGGTATTTTACACTAAACTATTCTCTGACCCCAAACAACCCCCCCCCCTAAACAGCCCGAATCGCCCCACAAGACAACCCTCGCACAAGCTCCAACACCACAAAGAGAGTCAACAACAATCCCCACCCCGCCACCAAAAACATACCCATCCCCCACGAATAAAACATAGCAACACCACTAAAATCCAACCGACCAGAAAACATACCCCCAACATCCACAACAACTACACCCACCCCCAACTCACCCACAAACCCACCAACCACCACCCCCACAACCAACACCCCAACAAGACCCACCCCATATCCCCAAACACGCCAATCCCCCCAAGCCACAGGGAACAAATCTGCCGCCAAAGACACAGAATACACAAAGACCACTAACATCCCACCCAAATAAACCATAAACAACACCAACGCCACAAAAGGCACCCCCAAGCTCAACAACCATCCACATCCCACAATAGAAGCCAACACCAAACCAACCACCCCATAATAAGGAGACGGGTTCGAGGCGACTGCCAACCCCCCCAAAACGAATCCTACCCCCAGAAACAACACAAAATAAGTCATCATTCCCACTTGGTTTCACTCCAAGACCCGCGGCTCGAAAAGCCGCCGTTGTGTACTTCAACTATAGGAACCCCTAAAGTACCCCCCCCCTTCCCCCCCCAGCACTTTACGTGTTGGGTTTTTTGCCGCTCTATGTATTATTGTACATTGATATATATGCCACATTAATAATGCTAGCAGGTAGGACTATTCATTCAATGCATAACTCACATTAAGCCCAAATTACATATCTCATGCCAAGACCGTCACAGCACATCCCACTTTCAGGTAAATACCATTCAATGCCCCAAGACATAACACTAACCAATAGGACTAAACCCATAATATTCATAGGTTATACATAGCAATCTTAAGCACACGGATATTCCTTACCCCATAAAATCCATGGTAACAGGACTTAGTTGACGAATCTCTTGTAGTGCCGGTAGCTGTCGTACCAGGTTATTTATTAATCGTTCTCCTCACGTGAAATCAGCAACGCACCGCACGTAATGTCCTCCATTACTAGCTTCAGGCCCATACTTTCCCCCTACACCCCGAGTACGACTTGCTCTTTTGCGCCTCTGGTTCCTTTTTCAGGGCCACAACTTGGTTGATATTACACAACTTGCTCCCCACAGGGTCATCTGGTCGGGCTATTTATCAACATTCTCCCTCTTAATCGCGTCACCCCGACCTTTTGGCGCCTTTGGTTTTTTTTCTTTTGGGGGGTCTTCAGGCTGCCCAACCAGCTCACACAGGAGCATACAATCTAAGACTTGAGCATACACTGGTATTCGTCCGGTTTCTCATCCTCAGGTGTCCCTCGACGAGACGGTTTGCGTGTATTCGGAATCACTTTGACACTGATGCACTTTGTTTAGCATTATACTATGGCTCCTCCACCCTACCACTATACAGGGGTTATTGGATTCATGCTCGATGGACATAGCTTCCTTTCACTTCACATCTAGTAACCTTTCTACCAAAACTAGGAAATTTATTACCAAAATTTCCATCATTCTTTTTGTTATCTTATTGTTGAATAATTTACATTCATTAACTCCTAAAAAATCCACTAATTTTTACAAACACAATCATCGTTTATCCTTAACCAAACACCTCAATTTTTCCTACCGTCTCAAACCATCAAACAACAATCAAACACTTTCAAAC